TATTCTTGAAATGAACAACTCACACACACTCCCTTTCCAAAAAAGATCAATACACCGAAAACTACACTTAGATTTATTGGATTTGTTGCTAAAATATCGGTATTAAATCCGAAACTCCCGGCGGATGGCCAGTGACCCAAGTAAACGAAAGAATCGGTTAAATTTTTCATATAATCTCCTCTTCTAGCTAAACTATAAAAAAAAGAACTCTGTCCTTTTTTTTTATTCTTTTTATTGAAAATAAAAAGAAATTTGAATTTAATAATGTAATTTACCTATTTGGATATTTGTAAACAGAATCAAAAACCTATTCTATTTACAAATGTATTTTCCAAAATTTTTAATTTTCAATAATAATAATGAGACTTATTAGAATTAAGCTAGAATTTGAGACCAAGTTTTATGTCAAGTTCAAAAAACCTAAACCTCCTTTTTTCGCAACACTCCTTAAAAAAAAGTTTCTATTAAACTAAAAGAATAAGGGGAAGGAAGAAAGCGAATCGATGTGCTAATTCCCCATCCTCAATTTAGTCCTTCCCAAGGATTGTTGTCTCAATGAATAATTGTAGGAGTTAAATCTTGATAGAATTAAAAAAACTACGAAAAAAATCCAGAATTTTGTGATTTCTGGGATTAAACAAAAGGATTCGCAAATAAAAGCGCTAATGCTACAACCAGGCCATAAATTGTTAAAGCTTCCATAAAAGCCAAACTAAGCAATAAAGTACCTCGTATTTTTCCTTCTGCCTCAGGTTGTCTCGCGATACCTTCGACAGCTTGACCCGCAGCTGTACCTTGACCAACTCCAGGTCCAATAGAAGCAAGCCCAACAGCCAACCCAGCAGCAATAACCGAAGCAGCAGAAACCAGTGGATTCATGATAAGTTCCTCACACCAAAATAAAGAAATAGTTAATGATACAATCATCCAATGACTTAGGACGTAATTCTAATTAAGTAATCGCTAAGATTCATCCAGCCAAAATAACCAAAAACTTGAATTGAAATAATATAATAAAATTATTGAATCATAAGAATTACTTTGATAGTAGTTCCTATCCACGGGATTTTTTAAAATCCATAATATATATATACGACTTTTTTATGCCATTTATTTTTTGTGAACCATTCTTTGAATTCTTCGTTCTTTTTTTTATCATTTTTTCAGCCAATTCACAGATAAAAAGGAAGAACTTCTAATCGAATCCCTATCTAAATAGAAATTCACAAAAGTAGTAGAGCAGATTCAGATTATATAGATCTTTAACTCATATATACCTAGGCAATATCAAATATCACATATACAAGTGTTTCTTACATAACGTAAACCAACTATCTATAATTAATTGGGCTAACCTAAAAAAGAATATTTGAAAAAAAATTGTTAATGATGGCCTTCCATAGATTCACCTATATACGCCGCAGCTAAAGTGGCAAAAATGAGAGCTTGAATCCCGCTTGTAAATAATCCAAGGAACATGACAGGTATAGGAACCACTAAAGGTACTAAAGAAACAAGAACAACAACGACTAATTCATCGGCTAATATATTTCCGAAAAGTCGAAAACTAAGTGATAGGGGTTTTGTAAAATCTTCTAAGATGTTAATGGGTAAAAGAATTGGAGTTGGTTGAATGTATTTACTGAAATACCCTAATCCTTTTTTGCTAAGCCCCGCATAAAAATAGGCTACTGATGTGAGTAAAGCTAAAGCAACCGTCGTATTTATATCATTCGTTGGTGCTGCTAACTCCCCTTGAGGTAACTGGATAATTTTCCACGGTAAAAGGGCTCCTGACCAGTTAGAAACAAAAATAAATAAAAACAGGGTTCCAATAAAGGGAACCCATGGACCATATTCTTCTCCAATCTGGGTTTTACTCACGTCTCGAATGAATTCAAGGACAAATTCAAAGAAATTTTGGCCGTCAGTTGGAATGGTTTGTGGATTGCGAATCGCTAGAACTGCGGAACCTAATAAGATAGCAATTACAACCCAAGAAGTAATAAGGACTTGGGCATGGACCTGGAACCCCCCTATTTGCCAATAGAAATGTTGGCCTACTTCTACACCAGATATCTCATATAACCCTTCTTTTATTAGTGTGTTGATGGAACATGATAAAACATTCATATTGCCCTCTGACAGAAATAAGAACTTTAAATTATTTTGATTCAAGATCCCCCCACTTTTTTTTACTTATTTAATTTAATTTTATATTTAAGTTTTGGATACCAACTAAACTAATCACACAATATCCCCAGTTTTTTCTCTCTTTTTCTTTTGTACAATTCAGGAGTAGTAACCGATTTTTTAAATCGAAATACAGGGAGCCCCTCCCTCAAAAAAAATTGATTTATTTATCTTATTATTAATCAAGAATTTTGTATATAGCTAGAACGACCCTCACAAATTGCGAATACTAATTTGTTAAGAATGAATCGAATTGAAGCTATAGCGTCATCATTTGCTGGAATAGAAATATCCGCGAGATCGGGAT